TAAATATCGATAAGATTTTCATCTAGTCAAAGTAACGCAACTAAGAGCTCCCAATTGAAGTAGTAATATTATTGAATCATCAGAACTACTTCGATATCTATTTTATAGTTCCTATCCACAGAGTTTTTGTGAATTCATAGAATTCATACAACTTTTTGTTTTTCCATTTCTTTCTTTGTTCCGAACCATTCTTTGAATTCGAACTCTTCGTTCTTTTTCTTGATTGAATTTCTTTATTCAATATTGAATTGAATTCACAGTTACAAATGAAACGGAAGGACTTTTATTGGAATCCCTACCCCAATTCTCAGTAATAGGAGGGCAGATTAGATATATCTTTTAGCTCATATATAACTAGCCTACTATTACATATACATGTCTTTCTTCCATAACGTAAACCAACTATTTGTATCTTGGATTCAGTCGTATTTTAAAAACATTTTTCGAAACATCTATAAAGGAAAGTTGGCTTATAGCGATTATATATATTACATATACCTAGTTTGATCCCACTCTTCTAACGAAACCATTTTCTCTTGAATCTCATTTTTTGTAAACCCCTATCTTCCTTTTATTTAATTTAGAATTTAGCATTATCCCACATGGATACAATCAATCTAAATGGGCGAATTTCTTAGTCTAAATCATTGCATAGAAATATAAGTCTTTGGTTGATCTAAGTTCATGTAATTTATTCTTTATTAATATTTTCTTTTGGTCAATCTTTGAATTGAATAAAACCGACTGAAATGGGAATCGCTCTATAGAACCTAATTTTTTTTTTACAATTCCCTAATATCGTAATCTTTTTTACTATTCTTCTAGATCTTATAGATAGATAGATCTTATAGACTTTTTTGTCTATTTATGTGTATATTTATGTTCACGAAGAAGATTATCTCGAGCAAGGCATAGATTACCTTACACTAAGCTAAAAAAGACTATTTCGAAATTTAGTCAATGGTGTCCCTCCATGGATTCACCTATATAAGCCGCAGCTAAAGTTGCAAAAATAAGAGCTTGAATACCACTTGTAAATAATCCAAGGAACATGACAGGTATAGGAACCACTGAAGGTACTAAAGAAACAAGAACAACAACTACTAATTCATCCGCTAATATATTTCCAAAAAGTCGAAAGCTAAGTGATAAAGGTTTTGTGAAATCTTCTAAAATGTTAATGGGTAAAAGGATTGGAGTTGGTTGTATGTATTTACCGAAATAACCTAATCCTTTTTTGCTAAGGCCCGCATAAAAATATGCTATTGACGTAAGTAAAGCTAAAGCAACGGTAGTATTTATATCATTCGTGGGTGCGGCTAACTCCCCATGAGGTAACTCTATGATTTTCCAAGGTAAAAGCGCCCCTGACCAATTAGAAACAAAAATAAATAGAAACAAAGTTCCAATAAAGGGAACCCATGGACCATATTCCTCTCCAATCTGGGTTTTGCTCACATCTCGAATAAATTCAAGGATATATTCGAAGAAATTCTGACCGTCAGTAGGAATGGTTTGTGGATTCCGAACAGTTACAATGGCTGAACCTAATAAGATAACAATTACAACCCAAGAAGTAATAAGTACTTGGGCATGGACTTGGAAACCGCCTATTTTCCAATAGAAATGCTGGCCTACTTCCACACCAGATATTTCATATAACCCTTTTAATGTGTTAATGGAATATGATAGAACATTCATATTGTCCTCTGAAAGAAAGAAAACTTTACAAGAAATTATTTTGATTCAACCGTCTTTTTTTCGACTTGCTCACTTGAATTGTATATTTTAGATACCAACTAATCACATAATATCCCCAGTTTTTTATCTCTTTTATGAGATTCAGAAATAGTAACGGATTCCGTCAATCTATGGAATTCAAAAAAGAATTTATTTATCTTATTATTAATCAGGGATTTCGTATATAGCTAGAACGCCCTTCACAAATCGCAAATACTAATTTGTTAAGAATTAATCGGATTGAAGCTATAGCGTCATCATTCGCTGGAATCGAAATATCTGTGAGATCCGGGTCACAGTTTGTATCAATTAAACAAATTGTTGGAATTCCCAAAGTGATACATTCTTGAAGAGCCATATATTCTTCTTGCTGATCAACGATTATTACAATATCGGGTAACCCTGTCATATATTTAATCCCGCCCAAATATGTTTGCAAGTGAAATAACTGTCTCTTTAATCGAGCCGCATCCCCTTTCGGAAGGCGGTGGATTCCCCCTGTCTTTTGTTCCATTCTCAAGTCCCTGAACTTTTGAAGTCTCATTTCTGTAGTGGACCAATTCGTTAAAAGGCCGCCTAGCCATTTTTTATTAACATAATGACACCGAGCTCTTATTGCAGCCCGCGCTACTGGATCAGCTGCTTTATTTTTGGTACCAACAATTAAGAATTGTTTTCTCCTACTTGCTGCATCAAAAACCAAATCACACGCTTCTGATAAAAAACGAGCAGTTCTAGTAAGATTTGTAATATGAATACC